AGATATAGGGATTTTGAGAATACGCTTTAACGACCAATGGTTAACGATGGCTCTGATGGGTGGTTTTGCTAGAATAGGCAATAATGTGATCACTGTTTTAGTAAATGATGCGGAAAAGGGTAGTGACATTGATCCACAAGAAGCTCAGCAAACTCTTGAAATAGCCGAAGCTAATTTGATAAAAGCTGAAGGAAAGAGACAAATAATTGAGGCAAATCTAGCTCTCCGACGAGCTAGGACAAGAGTAGAGGCTGTCAATGTGATTTCCTAACTAGTTGGTGCGTTCGAATAATCAAAAGAAGTTCTGTTTCTAAGCCTATTTTGATAGGATTCTGTCGAGTGAATCCAATCAAGCAGAATCCTATTTTGCTACAACGAAAATAAAATAAATAAAAAAGATACAAAATCAATAAAAATAAAAGAGGGTGGGTCGAAAAACTTATTAGGTACCATTGACTCCGGTATCTAATAAGTTCTACCTACTATTGGATTTGAACCAATGACTCCCGCCGTATGAAAGCAATACTCTAACCACTGAGTTAAGTAGGTCATTTATCATCCCAAAGATAACCAAATGGAACCCATGCCATCGATGGATTATAAATCTCATATTACTTATGAGCAATACTAAATACTAATACAAGCAATACCACTCAAAAATTGAGGATGTTGGATCATAGAATATTCATCTTGACAAGAAATTATCTACATGATAAAATATGTATCACAAGCACTAAGGGCTATAGCTCAGTTGGTAGAGCACCTCGTTTACACGCGCGCCAATGTTTTTCAGGGGGGTCCATCATACAATCAAAAAAATGCATCTTATTGAGAAATCGATGTCTTACTCCATAACTGTGAGGGAACAGTAGCCTGACAAAGGGTTCGGTCCGATTTTGGTGCCCATTTAGGTACCAAACAGACCCCATACATTGATTTGAGATATTGATAAGGTCAATACCAGTCCATTCAATGCTAGGCATAATGAGTATAAGGTCCTCAAAAAATCTCTTTTCGTCCTATGAACTTTAAGGTGTATGAAGTTTCATATTTTATTTTTTAAGCCGAACGATAGAGACTTCATTTAACTTAGGTTGATCTAGGCCAGAGGCAGACCTACGTCAAAATAACCCCACCTTTGAAACACTTTGGTAGTGCTCCTGGATCAGAATCCCAAATAATGAATCAGAGCACATGGAGCCATCTCCTTAATCTTATTTTGAAAAATATGGCAGACTGGCTGATATTTCTATCAGTTAATGAAAGAGCCCAAGGCAAAAAAAATGCATGTTGGGTCTTTGAAACAGTTCAGATCATTTTGATAATAATAAGTTTGATCTGTTTTACCGAGAAGGTCTACGGTTCGAGTCCGTATAGCCCTAGAGCCCTATAAAATGAAAATTCAAAATCTAAAATTGTATAATTTTCATTTCTTCATTATTGTTTGTTGCTTGTAACTGACCGGTTGGATTGGTTCATCGAAATCCAAATTATTCCTATAAACTCACTCACGGGAATCGTTTAAAGCAGAACAGAAAACTGAAAGAAAAAGGGATCGAATCGATATTTATCCAATCGTGGATAAACAAACCAACCTTTCGTCATTAATCTTCGGAGGTAAATTCCATATGAATTTTCCTGTCCACAATCAAGGGGTTAAGTTAGTAATACTCCTTTTGTTTTGTTTGGTATACTTAATCCTAATGAATTTAGGAAGTCAAAATCATGACACGAAACCGGTTAAAAACTTCAAAGAGTAATTCAAATAGATCTAGGGAATGACCTGCTGTATTTGTGGACAAGCCAAAGTTTGTTGAGAAACGAATTTCTTTGGTAAGTTTCATTGTCAACAATGTCAAATAGGCTTTTTCTTCGTATACCTTACCTAGACCTATCGAAGCACAAAGGGGATGGTCTTTTTTTTCTGTATTCAATCAAGAGAAACCCCTCTAATAAAAGGAATATACCAACACTAAGATATTCGAAATCAAAATACCTATCCATTCTCTTACATTTGAATACTTGTTCTATTCTAAATCACTAAGAAAAAAACGACAAACTCCAGATTCTATTCCTAAAAAAAAATCGAAATCTCTAAAGAATTTAGAATAATATATATAATTTTAAAAATAATAAGTTAGAAATTCTAAACACAAAATAAGAATTCTATTTTCTTTTTATTTGGAACTAGGTTTCTTTAGCAAAAATCCTAGGTGAAAACAAGAGAATTTGTATAAAAGTAATAGTTAGAGTTATACTAACTAAATAAAATCGAAATAAAAAGAAATAAAAATAAGTAGACTGGAAATAGGATTCCAGTCAAGTCAGTCGATGAATCTTCAAATGAGATATGCCCCGCAATAAACAAAGGAAACTAGATGGTTTGGTCAAAATGAATTCTTGTTTTGACTAAACAGTTATGGATGACTTGACAATTTCAATTCGAATCGACCCATCCGGTATATTTTCCACGTTCATAGGAGTGCGTCTATGTTTTTGC